ATTTTTTGAAATAACTATTCAAGGAACAAATGATACCCGCTCCCGCCACCAGTTGCTCCTACAATCTACACCCGCTTCACCAACGAATCCTATTTTTGGATTGTGATATTGAGAAAAGATCAATAAATATCTCTATGGATTCTTCCAACCCCTTATGTATATTAAACTACTACAGTACCCTCTATATAAATATAGAATTTAATTGATTACTTTAATATTAATATTGATTACTTTTTGTACTCTATTAATTTGAAATTTGAATTAAAATCAATTTTATTTTTGTTTTTTGTTATTGTCTTCTTTTTTATATTTCCACCTTTTCCTTCAGATGAATCGAAAACTCCAGAGTATAGTATATTTTAAAATGGGTCGAACCAAAAAAGCCACTTTGAATATTTTTTTATTTACTTTACCTTTAGTTGTCAGAAAAAAAGTAAAATTCCCTACTTTTCCCTGCCCCTAACTGAAGTATGATATACAATATTAAATACTTATCTTATATTAAATACTTATCTTATATAGTATAGGAATGAATAGGAACCTGGAAATAAAAACATCTTTCTCGTATCCGTTATCCATCACATTGTCAAAACAAAAATACCGGATGCATCGAATTGATATGTAAATATTTGGTACATGAAGCCACGATCTTATTCGGATATAGATATCTCGAATATAGATAATAGATAAACATCCTATCTAGATATAAGCAACTGATCTTTTTTTTGAAAGATATTAAAAAATAGATGTCTCTTATTTTGTTTTGTGACTCAGAATAACCGTTTCCTGTGGAGGAACAGAATAATAATTTGTTCCTATGAAGGATCCAGGAACAAGAAGATTTAATCGGAAATATCGACAAATTCTTGCAGCGTAGTCTAAGGAAATTAAAAAAACCGAGGCTACAATTACAACTCTATCTCTATCGAATTTGAATATCAGAATAGCTGATATAGTCATGATTCAATGAGTCAGGTTCACTTACTTTTTCTTTTGCTTATTTCTTATATTTACGATGGATTTGATTGGAATAATGGACAAGTAGGAATATTTGGCGATTCATAATTGGGATTGGGTAGATAGAATATCTATGTGCTAGAACCAAAAATATTGAATAATGAAATCTGAGTAGGAGTATAGTCTGTAGTGACATAGTCGTCCTCCCAATAAGTGGAGTGACTTATCATTATATTATAATGAACAAATATTCCACTTTTTTAGTTTATCATATCGTGTTTATTATATCATAATAATGACTATACTATAACTTATAACTTAACTCATTCTAATTATAGAATTAGAATATAATTCTATATATATCTATATATATCTATATATATTAAAATCTATATTAAATATTAACTAGAATATTATTCTCTATTTATTTATTTTTAATTTATATTAATATAATTTTCATTTTCTAATTTTCTATATTAATTATAATAAAAATAAATAATATAGAAATTTTTTTAATAAAATGAATTCTATATATGAATATGATTATGCAGATGGTTATTTTTTTTATATTACAAATATAAACAATACCCCTATTATCCACTAAAAAAGGAATACTCAAACGAGAGTTTTGCGGAAAAAGCCCCTTATCGGATTTGAACCGATGACTTACGCCTTACCATGGCGTTACTCTACCGCTGAGTTAAAAGGGCCCATTTTATTCCATTCCCGAATGGGCCAATGTGAAGACACATATATCTGTACATATATTATATACATAGGTGCATGTAGTAGACTCACAGTGTCTCATTCGGGAATAATCATTTTTTTAGGAAGTCTAGGCTAAAACCTAATTGCTTTTTTATTTGCTTTTCTTTTATTGACTCCTATCACAACGAGATTCCATTGATTGATACACAATTAATTTGACATAGATCCAATTTGATATGTGATCAAATCATGTAATGAAAAGATTCAACTCGTACTTGGAATTAAGCTCTTATAGAAAAAGGAAACTTCCCATTATTTCTTAATTTCCTAACTGTGTGATAGGCATATCTCATCTTAAGCGTGAATCGATGGGTGAAAGTCGAAGAATGTGGTTTCACCTTTTTCTGTCGGACAAATCGCTGGGGATCCTATACTTCACTTCATTAATTCATTTCATTAATTATAACTATAACACATTATAACAATAACATGATTTCATATAGAGAAGTCATTTTTAATATTTTCTATATTCTATTTCTATATAGAATATAGAATATAGAATTTTTGAACGCACCATGAATGAAGAATAAAAAAATTCTATCGGAATCACGAAAGGTGGAAAACTTATTCGGATTTAGTCACACCATTACATTATATTGACAATTACAAAAAACTATTCATACTAATTCATACTATGAATATAGTATGATGTCGATCGGGCAGATATGCCCCCATCGTCTAGTGGTTCAGGACATCTCTCTTTCAAGGAGGCAGCGGGGATTCGACTTCCCCTGGGGGTAGGGTAGGGTACTACGAAAGGAGGTTGATCATGTATTATCAATAAGTCTAGAATTGATTCTTCCTGGGTCGATGCCCGAGTGGTTAATGGGGACGGACTGTAAATTCGTTGGCAATATGTCTACGCTGGTTCAAATCCAGCTCGGCCCAAGAATTCGCCGATCCATCATGAGATTCTAATTATATAAGAAATAAGAAATTTGTCCTCTGGAAACACTTGGGGAATAAAGAAAAGAATCCTTTTATATTATATCCTATTATCCTATTTGCTATTTGTTCCCATATATTTATTATTAATGATCTAGATTCATATCATGATCCCTAAATATAGGGAAAGGATTCAAGAATAAAAATATTTTTTCATTGAAAGATTTAGATCGATCAATTTAACACGATTTTACAATTGGATTACTACTAATCCGTGTCCTTCTCACTAAAGTCCATATCCATGTGAATATTAATATATCATCCTTTTCTCTGTTACAATACGACGATTCTAAATATAAAAAGTTTTAATCAAATCTTAATCATTAAGAATATGTATGCTGTATATCTTATTCTCTGGGATTGTAGTTCAATCGGTCAGAGCACCGCCCTGTCAAGGCGGAAGCTGCGGGTTCGAGCCCCGTCAGTCCCGACCTGGTATCCGATGACTCCATCAATTCATCTCTTTTCTCTTTATTTTATGTCAAGGGGCGGGGAGTGGGGTCTAATTCCCATAGGAGGTCCTTATTTCTTTTTTTCTTATTGATATTGAGAAAAATCCAATACGACAATTTAATTTCAATTACTTCAAATTAGTCCCAATCCAATTTATGGGGGATAGACGTATGTGGATTGCTACAATTGTTGGTAGCACCCTATAATTAGATTAGGATTTCAAGAGATACCTGTTTGGTTTTTGCGATTGCTACCGATCCGTGGAAGGGAGTCGAATACCCATATATATATATTTTTTTTTTTTCATTTTACTTCTACTATCGGGGTTGGGTTTGTGACCAATGGAAGTGGAAGATGGGTCAGATGATACCTCTTTATATGATTCTATAAAGAAGACGGTAGATTATAGAAAATAACGAACGGATACGGATAAAGAAAAATAAATTCAACGGGATTCTTGATTGGATCTCAGGAATTCAATTTTTTATTATGTTTTATTTCATTTCGTATGGATAAAAGATCTTCCTATGTTATACTATTCCATTCTCGATGATGAATCGATTTGATAGCTCTGTTATTCATGATATTGATCCGATTCAATATCGTCGGGATGTACTCCTCCCATTGAATTTACAGGAGAACGATTTAGAATCTCTATGGGATTAGATCCCGAGTTATTATAAAGTAAAAAAACGATGAAATTATGGAAGTCAATATTCTCGCATTTATTGCTACTGCACTGTTCATTCTAGTTCCTACTGCTTTTTTACTTATCATTTATGTAAAAACGGTCAGTCAAAATAATTAATTTGAGTCAAGCTTGACTTCTTAGTTCTTATCATCTTATCATTAGTTCTTATCAATAATGGAAGAAATAAAAAAAAGGGATTCAAATTCCACGTCTTAAATGAAATGAACAGATTAAAACCAGCAGTATATGAGATCTGATAGTATGGTAGAAAGAAATATAGAACCTTTCTACCACACTATCGATCGATTATTATATATATTTATATTATATATATTCTATAAACTATAAAAACTATAAACTATAAATAAGAATAAAAATTAGATTTATTCTTATATTCTATAACTATAAAATATAAAATGAGAAAGTTAGGCTTAATATGGATCACTCCGTACTATGTATATTGATATATGTATATATATTACATTACACATATATGGAATATACATATACATATACATATAATTAGTGTCCCAATTCGAGTTCTTTGCTACATCCATTTGATTTGTACCGATTTCGATCAATACGATATAATCGAATACTTTTACTCTTATGTCTTACGGCTCTAATTACTAGCTTTATTATTATTTATTATTTAATTTATTTCCAATATAATATGGACCTGGGATCCGCCGAAACAATCAAATCAATGGAAGAAGATATATAGGGTATGGGCGTAGAATAGATTATATAAAAGAAAACGGGTCATCTTTTTTTTAGCATTCCGACAAGGAGTAATTGATTTAGCCGTTGACAGGTGATTCAAGGAATTCCATGGAAATTTATTCATACTTGTAAAAAGAGTAGTTGATACCACCTATTTCTAATGTGTGAACCGTGATATTAAGTGAGTCGATAAAACAAAAACATAAATCCATATTTCTAGGAGTCTAAAACAAAGGTAAATGTGCAATTCAATATATGAATAGCCCAACGCAAGATCTTATTATGCGTAGTATTTCGTTGGACAAACACTCTATTGCTATTGATATTTCCCTCGGTATAAAGTATGTATCCGCATAATAACAGATAGACTTAGACTTCCTCTTTGAACAGTAAAGCGAGAAAAAAATGGGATTGGTTGCTCCTCATTGTAATATCCATATAGAATTCTGGTAAGAGCCAAAATATTCTATTTTTTATTAGGGCGAATTAGGTTGGAAAAAATTTCGTGTGTATTCCTTTTACTTTCAAAATACGAACATGGGAATCGTTGAAATATTTGTTTTGTTTGATTGAAAGGTTATTCTTGATTTATTAATTTATTACTGGATTCCAGTATAATTAGAAAATGAAGATATTTTTCTTTAAAATGGAAAAACGCTTTGCAGAACGATCTATGAAACTATTAATACAGTTTGATTGCTCAACTCAATTAAATTAGTAATGTCCCTAAAGTCCACTTCTTCCCCATACTACAAGTGAAAGAGAAAATGTAAAGACTACCATTAAAGCAGCCCAAGCAAGACTTACTATATCCATGTGAATTATGTCCCCTATCTCTATGAATATGAAGAAACTCTTCCATTATTGATCACTAATAATAATGGAATCAATGGCACAGAGTCAAAAAGGTATTCTGAACGAAGACTATTGATGAACCAACCCAATAAATCCACCCATAATAAGTTCATAATATGATTTTTGGTAGAATTTGGAAGCATTAAGTACAAGCAAGATACACAGTTACTTTCTTGTCATTATCAAGGGAATGCTTTTAATGGAACATGCAGGAATAGTAAGACCTATTGTTTTTTTTGTTACCCTTAAGAATAAAAAAGCATAACAATATACAATCAAGATAGATGACTCTCTATCACATATCTCTATCTACCATTTGGTCTAATCCTTACGGCCTCCCGAGTATTTCACAAAGACACTTGGGAGACCCTCTATTCTAATTCTATTACATTCTTGTTTGGGTGTTACCAAAAATAAAATAAGTTTTCTTTTTTCACCTTGAGTCTTTTTTTATTCTATACTATAAACACTATAGACTATAAAAAAAAGAAGCCCATTATTCGTATTCGATTCGTCCAATCCAATATTGATTGAATGTCTGAGCATTCATAAATTCTCGCGAGTCTGTATACAAAGCATCTTCCGTCTTTTCCACAACTACCAATTCCCCACTCAACTCTCTAATTCAAGAAAGAATAGGTCTAGGTCATTCTACAGTACATCTAGGTCATTCTACAGTACATTAGTACTGGAAGTCTTAATAGAGCCCAGGCCGGCCCTACCTATACTAAAATCCTACCAGGAATCCCAGGCGCAAGGATTGACAGCCTTTTAACCTCCATCTTCGGAAAATCCAGCAAGTGTTGTAAGTTCGAGTCTTTTTCCTCTGCTTATGCTAGGCAAGGATTCGGCTACTCATAGAGTATATCAGCAAGCAAAAGTATTTCGGTTTTTTTTTTTATTGATCAGGCGACACCCGGATTTGAACTGGGGAAAAAGGATTTGCAGTCCCCCGCCTTACCACTCGGCCATGCCGCCAAAATGAGAAAAATGGATGTAAATATTCCTTTTTTTGGTTGGATTTGCATCTTGAATCCCATTTTCCTTATTACTTTCCTAATAAGCCGAACCTAAAAAAAACCTTCCTTTTTGATTGGAGTCGGACCCTTCTATATAATTGTAGAGTATCTCAAATATAAATATAAAAATACACAACGCCTAAAAATTGCTCTCCTTTTTTTATTGAAATTGAAAGAAAAATTTTGGATTGTGTGACTCAAAATCCAAAATTAAGTGCAAATTAATTTGGACCCATTAACTATTGACTGTTAATTCGTGAAAAGTTCTTGGATCTCAAATTGTGTTTCCTTAATGGCATAGGAAAATGCAATTGATACACAACTAATCAGTATCAATAATTTTCAATAATAAATTCTTTTCAATTTCAAGTATAACAACAATTATGTGTATATGTAAACCCTAGAACAGAAATTGTTACACGGATATATCTAATTCGGGATCTTTTTTATATTATATATATATATATATATGATATGCCCGTAGGGAATTTGGTAATTAGCGTGCTTCAATTTTTCATTGAATCTCAAATAGAAATTCTGATATAGCATGACCCCCGCGTTACTCCAAGTGGAACTGGGATAAGCGATATGCGGATAGTCTTCGTGTGCTTAATAAAAACAACCAACCCTTTTTCGCACTTCAATCGTATTCCACGAATTCGACTAACAAATGGGTCAAAATGCCTCTCTTTTCTGCGAATCATTTTTGAACAATGGAATTAGCGAAAAAAGTTAAGTGCTAAAAAAAGGTAAACTCTATAAGGTTCCTTTCTGTCTTTATCTCATTCATAGAGAACAGATCAAATCCTGAATCCATTTAATTGACTTTTATGGTACCCAATCAGCAGATCATAATATCATAGTAATAGGTAGAAATTTTCTCACTTTTGATATTCTATACAAGACTCCATGAGTCTAAACATCAGAATTTTGTTTCCAGGAATGTTTTATGAATTCATTTCCATTTGTATCTGTTGCAAATTCTAATTTTGAGTAGAAAATTCTCTTGATTTCTACGCTCATACGTATTTCATACATTACATCTATGATATTGAGTTGGGTAAAATTTCATGTAATTTAGTAAAGTAAACAGAATATAATTCCATCATTGATAGATCAATCCATATGGTTCGATGAAGAATGAGCCTTGGAAAATAAATGGGATTTTTCTATAAATGGAAACTAAAAATGCTCCGGGATGGAAATGCGGGAATGTCTACAATACCTGGGTTTAGTCAGATACAATTTGAGGGGTTTTGTAGATTCATTGATCAGGGATTGACGGAAGAACTTTATAAGTTTCCAAAAATTGAAGATACAGATCAAGAAATTGAATTTCAATTATTTGTGGAAACGTATCAATTAGTAGAACCTTTGATAAAAGAAAGAGATGCTGTGTATGAATCACTCACATATTCTTCTGAATTATATGTATCTGCGGGTTTAATTTGGAAAACCAGTAGGGATACGCAAGAACAAACCCTATTTTTTGGAAAAATTCCTCTAATGAATTCCCTGGGAACCTCCATAGTAAATGGAATATACAGAATTGTGATCAATCAAATATTGCAAAGCCCCGGTATTTACTACCGCTCAGAGTTGGACCATAACGGGATCTCGGTCTATACCGGTACCATAATATCAGATTGGGGAGGAAGATCAGAATTAGAGATTGATAGAAAAGCAAGGATATGGGCGCGTGTGAGTAGGAAACAAAAAATATCCATTCTAGTTCCATCATCAGCTATGGGCTCGAATCTAAGAGAAATTATAGATAATGTTTGCTACCCTGAAATTTTCTTGTCTTTCCCGAATGATAAGGAGAAAAAAAAAATTGGATCAAAAGAAAATGCCATTTTGGAGTTTTATCAACAATTTGCTTGTGTAGGCGGGGATCCGGTATTTTCTGAGTCTTTATGTAAGGAATTACAAAAGAAATTTTTTCAACAAAAATGTGAATTAGGAAGGATTGGTCGACGAAATATGAACCGTAGACTTAATCTTGATATACCTCAGAACATTACATTTTTGTTACCACGAGATATATTGGCGGCTGCGGATCATTTGATCAGAATGAAATTTGGAATGGGTACACTTGACGATATGAATCACTTGAAAAATAAACGTATTCGTTCCGTAGCGGATCTGTTACAAGATCAATTTGGATTGGCTCTGGTTCGTTTAGAACATGCGGTTCGAGGAACTGTAGGTGGAGCAATTAGGCATAAATTGATACCGACCCCTCATAATTTGGTAACTTCCACTCCATTAACAACCACTTATGAATCATTTTTTGGTCTACACCCCTTATCTCAAGTTTTAGATCAAACGAATCCATTGACACAAATAGTTCATGGGCGAAAATTGAGTTATTTGGGTCCTGGGGGATTGACAGGGCGAACTGCTAGTTTTCGGATACGAGATATCCATCCTAGTCACTATGGACGTATTTGTCCAATTGACACATCTGAAGGAATCAATGTTGGACTCATTGGATCCTTAGCAATTCATGCGAGGATTGGTCATTGGGGGTCTTTAGAAAGGCCATTTTATGAAATTTATGAGAAATCAAAAGAGGTACGTGTGGTTTATTTATCACCAAGTAGAGATGAATACTATACGGTGGCGGCGGGTAATTCTTTGGCGTTGAATCAGGGTATTCCGGAAGAACAGGTTGTTCCAGCTCGATATCGCCAAGAATTCCTGACTATTGCATGGGAACAGATTCATCTGCGAAACATTTTTCCCTTCCAATATTTTTCTATTGGAGCTTCTCTCATTCCTTTTATCGAACACAATGATGCGAATCGGGCTTTAATGAGTTCTAATATGCAACGACAAGCAGTTCCACTTTCTCGATCCGAGAAGTGCATCGTTGGAACTGGGTTGGAACGCCAAGCGGCTCTAGATTCGGGGGTTTCCACTATAGCCGAACACGAGGGAAGGGTCATTTATACCGATACTGATAAGATGATGTTATCAGGTAATGGGGGCACTCTAAGCATTCCATTGTTTATGTATCAACGTTCGAACAAAAATACTTGTATGCATCAAAAAACCCGGGTTCCACGGGGTAAATTTGTAAAAAAGGGACAAATTTTAGCAGATGGTGCCGCTACAGTTGGCGGCGAGCTCGCTTTGGGAAAAAACATATTAGTTGCTTATATGCCCTGGGAGGGATACAATTTTGAAGATGCGGTACTTATTAGCGAACGTCTGGTATATGGAGATATTTATACTTCTTTTCACATACGGAAATATGAAATTAAGACTCATGTGACAAGCCAAGGTCCTGAAAGGATTACTAATGAAATACCCCATTTAGAAGCCCACTTACTCCGCAATTTAGACAGAAATGGAATTGTGATGCTGGGATCTTGGGTAGAAACGGGCGATATTTTAGTAGGTAAATTAACGCCACAGATGGCGAAAGAATCATCATATGCCCCGGAAGATAGATTATTACGAGCCATACTTGGAATTCAGGTATCCACTGCAAAGGAAACTTGTCTAAAACTACCCATAGGTGGCAGAGGCCGAGTTATTGATGTGAGATGGATCCAGAAAAAGGGGGGTTCCAGTTATAATC